CTTTGGCTGGATTATTCGTAACGGCTTATTTACAATACAGGCGTGGTGATCAGTTGGACTTTTGATTAATTAACATCTCTTTTTTTACTGACCTCCTTCTTGCTTTCATATGCGGGAGGTCTAATTCAGATTGCTGCTCAATTATTTGCGAACAGTGGAATTTTGACACAATCTAATAAACAAGAATTAAATCACGCTCTGTAGGATTTGAACCTACGACATTGGGTTTTGGAGACCCACGTTCTACCGAACTGAACTAAGAGCGCTTTTCTTGTTTTTTCTAAAAAACGAAAAGGCTATAAACTATAAAGAGGACATTCTTTAAGCCGAATAGATTTTGTACGTATATACTATATCATAGTATATCATAAATTTCAGAATTATATGTATGTCCAATTTTATTAAAAAAAGATAGATCTAAAATAGATCCCTCGTTACTGCTCAGAAGAGCAGTAATAGGTAGGGATGACAGGATTTGAACCCGTGACATTTTGTACCCAAAACAAACGCGCTACCAAGCTGCGCTACATCCCTTTCAATTGGTTTACAGTGTCATTGTAGAGAATTCCTGCCTTGTTTTCCACATCCTTCTTCTTTTTTATTGGTATATCAAATTAATTTCTTATTTTTTTTTGTCTCATATCAGATAACAAACATATAATTAAAAAATTTACTTTTTTTACGAAAATTCTATCAATTTAAATTTTACATAAAAGGCGTTTCCATTTTCAAATGGAATCTATAAGATCGTTCTAGTAGACTATATTTCAATTCTAATTTTTAAAACGTGGGGGTTACGTATACAAGAATTTCTTAACTACATGTACATCTGTAGTTATATATATTACAATATATAATGTAATACAATAAAGAAGAAAGAAGGAGGATTTCAAATGAGAGATCTAAAAACATATCTTTCCGTAGCGCCGGTACTAAGTACTCTATGGTTCGTTTCATTAGCAGGTTTATTAATAGAGATTAATCGTTTATTTCCAGATGCATTAACATTTCCCTTTTTTTAATTCTAGTTATTAACATCATAAAGGGTGAAAAAATTTAGAGATACAATCAACGATCTGGGGCTTATTATCCCCCCCACCTTTTTCTAATTAATTCTAAAAAAAAATTAGAAAAAGGTGGGGGCGAAAGGTCATAAAAACGTGGGTTCAGGATTTATTAATAGAACGAAAAAAGGGTGTTGCTAGGGAAAGAGTATCCTACGAGATACTTAAAAAAATACTGTACAAAGATTTTAAATATAGTTTTCAAAAAATCATTGTATTGCTTATTATTTTATTTTTATTGAATTACTAAATAATATTCATTGCAACAAAATATTTCCGAATTTTTATTTAGTTAACAGCTTTTATTTTTTTTTGGTTCTTGTTCTTTCTGGATCCTAAAAATAAAATAGAAGATTGGGGTGAATCATAAATCCAAAGGAGGTTTCATGGCCAAGGGTAAAGATGTTCGAGTAACAATTATTTTGGAATGTACCTGTTGTGTTCGAAATGATATTAAGAAAGAATCGGCGGGAATTTCCAGATATATTACTCAAAAGAATCGACATAACACCCCTAGTCGATTGGAATTGAGAAAATTCTGTCCCTATTGTTATAAACATACAATTCACGGGGAAATAAAGAAATAGATAAAATTGAGTGCTTGTATGTCAACTGTTATTTTAAGAACAGGAATAATGATAGTATCTATCTATCTATATTACATATATATAAATATAAACAAATAAATCAATAGAAATAAATCTAATCCTATATTCTTAATTCTATTATAGAAACTCTATTCTATATTCTATATAGAATATAAATAGAAAATAGAATATAAATAGAAATCGTTTTTATTTTGATTGGATCAAAATAGGATTTTAGAGATAAGGAATAAAAAAATTATGAATAAATCTAAGCGACTTTTTACTAAATCCAAGCGATCTTTTCGTAGGCGTTTGCCCCCGATCCAATCGGGGGATCGAATTGATTATAGAAACATGAGTTTAATTAGTCGATTTATTAGTGAACAAGGAAAAATATTATCTAGACGGGTGAATAGAGTGACTTTAAAACAACAACGATTAATTACTATTGCTATAAAACAAGCTCGTATTTTATCTTTGTTACCTTTTCTTAATAATCAGAAACAATTTGAAAGAAGTGAGTCGACCCCTAGAACTACTAGCCTTAGAACCAGAAAAAAATAGACTTATTCTTCAATTGAATAAAAATTACAAACTGAAGGAATTAAAAAAGAGATTAATATTTTGTTCGAAAAATCCAATCAAGAATCAAAATTTGATTGTTACGTCTGTGTCTCTCAAAAAAAGAAAAGAATCGTCGAAAAAAAAAAAAACTCTTTTTTTAGCGACTATATACCCTCGTTTTTTTTTATAATACTAATTTCTACTCTACCTTCCCGAGCTCATTCTCCTTAGAACTATATTTCAAATATTTTAGTGGGTTTCCTCCAACCCCCTTATTTTTTGATCTCATTCGAAATCGTATAAAGACAACTCCTATTTAATAGAGCTATTTGTGCAAGTATTTTCCGGTTAAGAAGTAATTGCTTCTTGTACAGATTGTGTATGAATCGGTTATAACTATAGAATACCCCCGTTTCGTGAATTACGGCATTTATTCGAGTGATCCATAAACGCCGAAAATCCCTTTTTCTTTTACCCCTATCCCGATGAGCCGAAACTAAAGCTCTTATTCTCTGTTGAGTCATAGTTCGTGTAAGTCGTGAATGAGCCCCTCGAAAGCTGGATGCAAATAAACGAAGTTTTGTTCTGCGCCTCCGAGCTATATATCCGCGTTTAATTCTAGTCATTGAATAAATCAAACTTTGATGAATAACTAATTCTTTTTTTAGTTATTCTTTTCCCCTTTACTAGTCTATTAATAACCACACGAATTATTCCAATGTATAAAAAAAATTCCAATGGCTTTTGCTACTCTAACCTTCCCCACCACTATTTTTTTGCTAGGTATTTTCCTTTGCTTTGAAAGGAGAAATATCCTTGATACTTACATATAAAAAATAGAATAACTACAAAAAGTAGTAAATATAAATGGATAAATAGTGGGTTCCATCGTTTATATGGTTACTTCTAAAACGGTGAGGTCCTCTCTATACACCGGAGCTCCTTCTTTTAATTAATCAATACTATTGGTAACTTGTACAATTCACATTCTTTGGCTCTACCCCATGAATATTCCAGTAATAGGTCTTTCACAATGAGATCCACTTTATACAGTAACGGTATTTCATTTTAAAAATTGATTTGGTCATTTACCCTGTTAGTCCGTTCTTTTCTTTCAAGAGTGGAATCTTAAAAAAAAGTAATTTCCCCCGCTTAATGGATAACCATTTGTTATCATTGGGGGTTTTCTAAAAAATGGAGTTGATTGGATTTGCACCAATGTAAACCATAAGTTTCAGACACAATAGAAGAGATGAGCGATCTAGCTTTTTTTAATAATGGATCGAGTTCCTACATTATATTTTATTCAAAGGTACTGATCCTTGATATTTAAAAAAGAATTTACTTTTTGGTCTATGATCTAAACGAGTCGCACATACACCCGAGTACATGTTCCTCGTCGCTGAGGGCATCCCCGAAGCGCTGGGGATTTCGTGACATTTCGGATTGGCTGTCTTGTATTTCTAATAAGTTGTTTAATAGTTGGCATACGGAATCATATAAATAATGGGCTGGTTTAGATTGGTTCTAACCGGCTAATTCTGAATTACTTCTCTTCAAGATTCTCTTCAATATATTTTTTTTATATTGAAGAGAATATGAAACTACACCTTTAATCTAAAAAGATATAAAATTATAAATTGTAGATTTGCATGAAATCGCTCCTATTTTTTATTGAACCGCTACAAGATCAACAATTCCATGAGCTTGGGCTTCTGTTGCTGACATAAAAACATCCCTTTCCAGGTCTTCGGATACAACCCATATAGGTTTGCCCGTTCTTTGTACATAAACCCTTGTGATGGTTTCGCGAAGTTTTAGTAGTTCTTCCGCTTCCAAGATAAATTCTCCCGTTTGTGCCTCATAAAACGAAGTAGCGGGTTGATGGATCATTACCCTGATGATATAATAGAAAAGGTTCTTATATTTCGCAGAACGAGGCGAGATAACCAAAAAAGCAGATAAATTTGAAAAACCGTACAGGCTTTTTTGTGCATTGCATACGGCTCCACAATGGAATTTACGTTTTTTTGACCCTTCTTTTCGGCGAACGAAAACAAAATATAGGTTGTATTATACGCAGATCCATAAATGATCCAATTACCATCCTTCTTTTTTGTAGGAGTTAAAAAAAAATACTATGATGGTTCCGTTGCTTTATATATCATTTTTTTTTATTCGTCTATGATTCAGCAATCCCAAAGTGTCTTTTTTAATATAAATTTTGTAAATAAGCTTCCGGTGTGAAAACAAAGTTTGTGACGCTGAGATGTGCCCGAATAGGTAAGATATCATTTGAAATACCCCTTCCTTATCTCATACTACTCTTTCAATATATAAGCTAATTTTTTTTATCTCAAAAATTTCATATTGAATTCGAAGTGCCATGCTATTATTACTTAACTAATTCATATTTCCGGTGGCGAAGGCATAGTATTTTTTCTCTAAAATTAAAAAACTCGTTGGCGCCAAGCGTGAGGGAATGCTATACGTTTGGTAATTGCCCCTCCGACTAGGATAAAGGATGCTATTGAAGCGGCGAATCCCATGCATACTGTCTGTACATCGGGTCGCACAAATTGCATAGTATCATAAATAGCCATTCCAGATATTACCCATCCGCCAGGAGAGTTTATAAACAAATAAAGATCTTTGGTATCCTTTTCTATACTGAGATATATCATAAGACTAATAAGTTGATTCGAGATTTCGGTATCAACTTCTTGGCCTAAAAAAAATAATCTTTCTCGATAAAGTCGGTTGATTAGGATAAAATTTTATTCCTTAGGAGCCGTACAGGCACCTTTTGATGCATACGGTTCAATAAAAATTGTGAAAAAATCAATGTGTCCGTTCCAACCCCCTTGTTTTCATAGAAGGCTTTTCTTTCTAACTTTTAAGGGAAGGGCTTGCTCCCTTTTTAAAAGTATAAGAAAAAAGACGTTTTTGCCCCTTTTATTAGATATTATAATCCTATAATAAAATGGTTGATTAAGCCTGTCAGACTAACTTGATTGATTGATATTTTTTTTTCATCGAGATTCAGTTGAAATGGCGATGGTTTTTTCTTGTTCCTGAACGGGCTTCTTCCTTTTTTTATTCCATTTTTTAGGTTTATGCTCTACCCCGAGTAAAAGGAAAAATTTGCCCGATTTTTATTTGCACATATAGGACAAATGAACCAAATACCGCGTCTTTTTTTTTTACTACTCCTTCTTTTTTTTTCAATTAATTTCTTTCACATGTCTTCTGTCAAATAGTCACTAAATTTTGAATTATATTATTTGATTTGATCAACAGTTTTAGATCACCCTGTTTAAATTTTTTGTATTTTTTAATATAAATTTTTATCATAATTTTGCATATCATAACAAGTAGTAATTATAAAAATATTATATATTAATTATTAATTGGGTTTTTGCTAAACGGAGCCTGGATACTTCATTTTATTAGTCCGATCACGTAAACCATAAAAAAATTTGATAATCGAATATCAATCTAAATACTCCCTGCATTTAATTCCACTTTATTTTTTGCGCTTCGCGTTACAAACTTTTGATAATTAAATCAATCTTTTTGGGCGAAACAGAGGATATCTCGATCGAGGGAGAAAATGGGAAAGTCCCGTATAGCCCAATATATCTGACAAGTCGCACTATATGTCAACCCAAGTTGGATCTCCTTCTCCGGGACTTCGAAAAGGTACTTTTGGAACGCCAATAGGCATGAAATGAAAAAAAAGAGAATGAAGTTCTCTACTTCACTTTGATGTGGAAACGTAAGACTGGGGTTTCATTTTTTAATAATATTATCCTTTTTTTCCTACTTTATTAATCATATTTAAATATTAATCATATTTAAATTAATCATATTTAATACATAAGTTGAATAAGCTAAAATAAAATATAAAATAAAAGTAAAGTAAGAGATAATGAATAAAAATAAAGGAAATTTTTTACGAACGGGCTTCTGAATGATGAACAACAATAGCTATCTTGGTTCATATAAAATAGGATTCACCCCCATTGCGTATTGGTACTTATCGGATATAGAATAGATCCGCTTCCCTTTTTTCCTATGAATCGAATTGTTCCATTATTACTAACAGAATAGAACAAATATTAATCCTTTCTCCGAAATAATTACCTAAAAAGGGGGGTCCGTAGCATAGTTTTTTCCAATGCAATAAAGTTACATAGTGTCTATTTTTCGTTGATAAAGGGGTATTTCCATGGGTTTGCCTTGGTATCGTGTTCATACTGTTGTATTGAATGATCCCGGTCGTTTGCTTTCTGTTCATATAATGCATACCGCTCTGGTTGCTGGTTGGGCCGGTTCGATGGCTCTATATGAATTAGCTGTTTTTGATCCCTCCGACCCTGTTCTTGATCCAATGTGGAGACAAGGTATGTTCGTTATACCTTTCATGACTCGTTTAGGAATAACCAACTCATGGGGCGGTTGGAATATTACAGGAGGGACTATAACGAATCCGGGTCTTTGGAGTTACGAAGGGGTAGCCGCAGCACATATCGTGTTTTCTGGCTTATGCTTCTTGGCAGCTATTTGGCATTGGGTATATTGGGATCTAGAAATTTTTTGTGATGAACGTACAGGAAAACCTTCTTTGGATTTGCCTAAGATTTTTGGAATTCATTTATTTCTTTCAGGAGTGGCTTGCTTTGGTTTTGGCGCATTTCATGTAACAGGATTATTCGGTCCTGGAATATGGGTATCCGACCCTTATGGACTAACCGGAAAGGTCCAACCCGTAAATCCGGCGTGGGGCGTGGAGGGTTTTGACCCTTTTGTTCCGGGAGGAATAGCCTCTCATCATATTGCAGCAGGGACGTTGGGTATATTAGCGGGCTTATTCCATCTTAGTGTTCGTCCGCCTCAACGTCTATACAAAGGATTACGTATGGGTAATATTGAAACCGTCCTTTCCAGTAGTATTGCTGCTGTCTTTTTTGCAGCTTTTGTTGTTGCTGGAACTATGTGGTATGGTTCTGCAACTACTCCCATCGAATTATTTGGTCCTACTCGTTATCAATGGGATCAGGGATACTTTCAACAAGAAATATATCGAAGAGTTAGTGCTGGACTAGCTGAAAATCAAAGTTTATCAGAAGCTTGGGCTAAAATTCCTGAAAAATTAGCTTTTTATGATTATATTGGTAATAATCCGGCAAAGGGGGGGTTATTCCGAGCGGGTTCAATGGACAATGGGGATGGAATAGCTGTTGGATGGCTAGGACACCCCGTCTTTAGAAATAAAGAAGGGCGTGAACTTTTTGTACGCCGTATGCCTACTTTTTTTGAAACTTTTCCGGTTGTTTTGGTAGACGGAGACGGAATTGTTAGAGCCGACGTCCCATTTAGAAGGGCAGAGTCTAAATATAGTGTCGAACAAGTAGGTGTAACTGTTGAGTTTTATGGTGGTGAACTCAATGGAGTTAGTTATAGTGATCCCGCAACTGTGAAAAAATATGCTAGACGGGCTCAATTGGGTGAGATTTTTGAATTAGATCGTGCTACTTTGAAATCCGACGGTGTTTTTCGTAGCAGTCCAAGAGGTTGGTTTACTTTTGGGCATGCTTCGTTTGCTCTACTTTTCTTCTTTGGACACATTTGGCATGGTTCTAGAACCCTTTTCAGAGATGTTTTTGCTGGTATTGATCCAGATTTGGATGCTCAAGTAGAATTCGGGGCATTCCAAAAACTTGGAGATCCAACTACAAAAAGACAAACAGTCTGATGCAACATTGCTTTTTTTCTTATAGTTTCTGTTTGTGATTTTATTTAATAGGTAGGGTCCTGTAGAAATCTTGATTTAAATCGCTGCCGTTTCTTTGATTCTTTCTTTATCCGTAGGGATACTCCCAAGTAAACAAAAACAAAACAGGTATGAAAGCTATAATTGTAAACCACAATCAAATTTATGGAAGCATTGGTTTATACATTTCTCTTAGTATCGACTTTAGGGATAATTTTTTTCGCTATTTTTTTTCGGGAACCACCTACAATTTCAACTAAAAAATGAAATAATTTTTCATTATCTTCATTGACGTAATCAGCCTCCAAATATTTGGAGGCTGATTACGTCAACTAGTCCCCGTGTTCCTCGAATGGATCTCTTAGTTGTTGAGAGGGTTGCCCAAAGGCAGTATATAGAGCATACCCAGTAAAACTTACAAGTAACCCAGATATAAAGATGGCGACTAGGGTTGCTGTTTCCATTATTATAGAATTGAAAGACCACAACGGATCTATGATAAGATCGTTTATTTACAACGGAATGGTATACAAAGTCAACAGATCGTAATGAATACAAAATAAGATTTATGGCTACACAAACTGTTGAAGATAGTTCTAGATCAGGTCCAAGAAGCACTACTGTAGGGAAGTTATTGAAACCATTGAATTCCGAATATGGTAAAGTAGCTCCTGGATGGGGAACGACCCCTTTGATGGGTGTTGCAATGGCTCTATTTGCGGTATTCCTATCTATTATTTTGGAGATTTATAATTCTTCTGTTCTACTGGATGGAATTTCAGTGAATTAGACCGAGAATAATCTTGAAGTCCTGGCTTTTAGTTCGATATAAAAAGTAAATTTTGTAGGTCTAAAAATTTTAGCCTATTCTCCTTTGGTAGTTCGACCGCGAAATCTTTTTCTGCATTGTATATTTCCGGAATATGAGTGTGTGACTTGTTAGAATTGACCCTATGGATAGTACAGAGAGTGGGGTCTGTCATCTTTATCAAGATGGTTTTACTTCGTCGGATATTCATTCGAGTATCTGGAGCACGAAATAGATCAAATAGATCACAAAGCATTCGAACTATGATTCATACTTAAATACTTAGACCTCGTAGCCGGACTTCTTTCCGTTCTATCTTATAAACTTTAATAAATCAAAATATTTTTCTACTTTTAATAAACTCTTATTTGGATCAAAGGACAAGCGCTTCTTTGTATTTTATGTTTTTAGTCATTATAGCTATTTTTTGATTGAATAAGTGATGATCCAATGGTTCTCACTCAGTGAACTTTGGACTTTGAAGGTTTCATTGAATTATCGTGGTTCTCGTATGAATCTGAGGTTTCAATTGATTAGTTAAGTAGGGTCTTAACAAGAGAATTCCTATCAATAATAAAGAAAACAAAAAAAAAAATCCGCATTCCCGTTCCATACAAATACCAAATTAAAAAGACAAAAAAGATAGGTAATCTAGAAAATTCAAGAGGCCTGTAACGATCAACACAACATAAAGACGAACGAGCTGACTTGATTTTTTGGCATTTAACCACAAAGAAGAGCTTTCGCGTTTTGACTCTTTCATATCTTTAAATAATATTGAATGAGAGAAAAGTTTAAAACTTTATATTTCATATCCATTTCAATCAGTATTTGGGTCTTTTTTTGTTTGAGCTGTACGAGATGAAATTCTCATATACAGTTCTTGGAGGGGGAGTAACCTTGGTTTACCTATCTCAATAAAGTTTATGATTGGTTCGAAGAACGTCTTGAAATTCAGGCGATTGCAGATGATATAACTAGTAAATATGTTCCTCCGCATGTCAACATATTTTATTGTCTAGGAGGAATTACTCTTACTTGTTTTTTAGTACAAGTAGCTACGGGATTTGCTATGACTTTTTATTACCGTCCAACTGTTACTGAGGCTTTTGCTTCTGTTCAATATATAATGACTGAAGCTAACTTTGGTTGGTTAATCCGATCAGTTCATCGATGGTCGGCAAGTATGATGGTCCTAATG